ATCTATATAACCACGATTATATGACCAACCATATATCACATTTATTATTTTGTCCCCAAAAATCCGATTCGGGCCCTTTTTAACAACTGAATTAATTAAGTTCAAATTTTGTAAAGATGAATAAACAGGTTTATAGAAAAGGGACGCTATAAGTATTCCAAAAGAAGCTATACTGACTGAAAAAATTGCATTTGTCAAAAATTCATACCAATCCACAGAATTGGTCAAATTTTTATGTAAAGAGTTTATAGACGTGGTTAACCATTTGGATAATAGATTAAAATACTCTCCTTCGTGAAGAAAAGGAATTCCTATGGCTCCAACGAACAAAGTAAATAGGACCAATACAAGCAGAGAGAATAGCATAGTATTATCCGATTCATGGGGATATAAAAAATTTTTCTTATTCCAAGTTGCAAAATGACTAATACTAATAAGGGGTTGGTTTCTTTTTTTTAGATTACTACCAATTTGATATGTCTTTTTCGAAAAATTAGAAAAAAAAGAATTCCTCTCCATTGTTAATAAACTCCATTTTTTTTTACTCGCTTTTGTACCTTCTTTACCCCATAGAGATATTGAATGGAACGAGCTCATTTTTTTACCACTGTAATTTTTAAAATTCATGTTTAAATGCCCTTCAAAAGTAAGTAAATAAATTCGAAACATATAAAATGCAGTTAACCCGGCTGTGGAACAAGCTATTATTGCAAAAATAGGTGAATATAACCAAGTATCATTAAGAATTTCATCTTTGGACCAAAAACAAGCAAGTGGTGGAATACCACAAAGAGAAAGTGTACCTAATAAAAAAGCCGTTTTTGTAATTGGCACATATTTTTTTAAACCGCCCATAAGAACCATATTCTGACTTTTATCTGGAGAATACCCAACGATAGCTTCCATTGAATGAATAAGCGATCCGGATCCTAAAAACAATAATGCTTTCGAATAAGCATGAGTAATCAAATGAAATAAAGCAGCTCGATACGAGCCCATGCCTAAAGCTAACATCATATAACCCAATTGAGACATTGTAGAATAGGCTAAACTTCTTTTAATATCTTTTTGAGCAAGAGCTAAGGTAGCTCCTAATAGTACTGTTATTATACTTATTAAAGATATTAGATTCATTATGTAAGGTATAACTATGAAAAGAGGAAGAAGCCGAGCAACAAGAAAAATGCCCGCTGCTACCATCGTAGCAGCATGGATAAGAGCCGAAATCGGGGTAGGCCCCTCCATGGCATCGGGTAACCATACATGAAGAGGGAATTGCGCAGATTTAGCAACTGCACCGGAAAATAATAGAAAAGCACACAAAGTAACAAATAAAAAATTTAAATCATTATTATAACTTAAATTATTAAATATTTCGAACAAATCCCGAAATTCAAAACTACCTGTTATCCAATAAAGACCCAAAATTCCTAAGAATAAACCAAAATCCCCTATCCGATTAGTTACAAAAGCTTTTTGACAAGCATTTGCCGCAACAGGTCGTGTGAACCAAAAACCTATTAATAGATAAGAAAACATTCCGACCAATTCCCAAAAAATATAAATTTGTATCAAATTAGAACTAGTAACCAATCCCAACATGGAAGTATTGAAAAAACTCATATAAGCAAAAAATCTTACATATCCTTGATCATGAGACATATAATTATCACTATAAATAAGAACGAGAATTCCAACAGTAGTGATTAATATTAACATAATAGAAGTAAGTGGGTCGATCAAGTGTCCGAACTCTAAAGAAAAATCATTATTGATAGTCCAAGACCATACATATTGATATATGGAATTGCTATTTATTTGCCCAATGGACAGATCCGCCGAAAAAAGGAGAAGTATACTTAATAAGAAAACACTAGGAAAAGCCCACATACGACGAATACTTTTGGTTGCCGTTGGAAAAAGGAGAAGCCCTACTCCTATTAAGACAGTAACTGGAAGTGGAACAAAAGGTATGATCCATGCATATGGATATGTATGCTCCATAAAAAATAAAACCCCTTTTTGATTATTAATTAATTGTTTCCGATTCACCAGATCTTATTTTTTTTGAAAGAACTCAATAAAAAAATTAAGATATGCAAGACCTCATTCTTATATTTTTAATCTAATATTCTGATTCTTTACCCAATCTGTCAAATATGCAAATTCATAAGTTACAATTGATCAAATGATATAATCGTTACTAGTGAAAAGTTAATACTTAATTATTAAGATTAAGTAAGATCTTTATGCAGATATAGAAAATTTCAATTATTTTTATGAATAAAAAATTGTACCAAATAAGGGTACTTAATTTTGATATGAAGCATAGGGGCTACCAAGGTCAATAACTTCATCCAAGAAAAAAGACCCATTAATGAGTTTTTTATTCGGAATCATTAACGGGTTAATTGTAGAATAGAATTCTAGAACTTATTTATTGTCTTCCATTCCAATAAAATATATTTAGTTTTATAGGTTTATAGGAAGACACTATGATATCTGTCAATTAAAATAAACGAAGTAATTACTAAACTACCCTTTGACCTTTTTGTATGGAGGAAGTTCTCTTTTTAATAAAATTTTAAAAATGGATTAAGAATCTCATTCAATTAAAATTTAATAATACAAAAATTAGGTGTATTCTCTCTTTTAGCTTGACCCATTAATAGAATAAAAAAGTGAATCTTTGTTTTTATTAGTTTTTGGATTTATTTCTTATTTTTTAACTTTTTGATATATTTTATTACAAATTATTAGAAGCACGCCGAAAATAGACCAAAGAATCCTTTTTTTTTAGTTTATCAGATTTCCTTGGTACATTTGATACTGTAGTTTGAATACACGGATATAAAGGCATCCATTACTATTAGTATATTAGTAATTCTTTGTTCGTCCGGATAGTTTCTTTTATGTACTATATAAATAAAAAATAAATATTAATATTTGATGTGATTTTCACAGATACGGATCCATAATTTTGTTTTTTACGCCAATAGTATCATCTATAAAATAGATAGATAGATGTCTTTCACATCCAACTGTAGCAATGAGTAGTAATCTCTTAATTTTGAATGGCAGTCCCCAAAAAACGTACTTCTATGTCAAAAAAACGTATTCGTAAAAATTTTTGGAAAAAGAAGGGATATTGGGCAGCATTAAAAGCCTTTTCATTATCAAAATCTCTTTCGACCGGAAATTCAAAAAGTTTTTTTGTGCCAACAAATATAAAAAAATAATAAAACTTTGGAATAATTTGCATTGGAACTGACTCAAAAATGAGTTAGTTTTTTGTTATATGTTCTATATAATGCACAGCCTAATGTTTTGAACTGATCAATAAGAAATAGAACTTTTTTTGATTTATGTTATTTAGATAAGAATTCTTAAAGTTTAAAAATAAAAAATAGTATTTTAGTTCTGTTACCAAAAAAGTTATAAAGGACGTTTTTTAGTTCTATCTCTAGATAGTTCTTCCCTCTATCTAGGGATAGAACTATCTAGTTATAACAGTTCTATTCCAACGGAGGATAAACTACGCGAGAGCTTATTGTTAAGTTAAAAACTTAAATTATAATGGAACATGAGAAGTACTATTATTGAACGTTCAAATACCTATTAAAATGGATTCGTATTCATGAATTTGAATCTTTCCTAAACATGAATTGACTAATTAAATCTCGACGCTTAAGTATTAATAAGTTATTATGATTTTGAACAAGCCGCTATGGTGAAATCGGTAGACACGCTGCTCTTAGGAAGCAGTGCTAGAGCATCTCGGTTCGAGTCCGAGTGGCGGCATGGGATCTTCTAAAAGAGATAGAATAAGTCCTATAAGTAATGAAATTCCCTATTTTCATTTCCTAATCATAATTAGGGGACTCTCCCCTTTTTCCTTTTAAAACATAAAAATATGATATTTTTGACTTTCGAACATATATTAACTCATATATCCCTTTCTATTATTTCCGTTTTAATTACAATTTATTTGATAACCTTATTAGTGGATGAAATAGTAGAACTAGAAAATTCATCAGAAAAGGGGATGATAGCTATCTTTTTCTGTATAACAGGATTATTAATCACGCGGTGGATTTATTCTCGACATTTTCCATTAAGTGATTTATATGAATCATTAATCTTCCTTTCATGGAGTTTCTCCATGATTCATATGGTTCCATATTTTAAAAAACATCAAAATAATTTAAATGTAATAACCGCGCCAAGTGCTCTTTTTACCCAAGGCTTTGCTACTTCGGGTCTTTTAACTGAAATGCATCAATCCACAACGTTAGTACCTGCTCTACAATCCCAATGGTTAATGATGCATGTAAGTATGATGGTATTGGGCTATGCGGCTCTTTTATGTGGATCATTATTATCAGTAGCTCTTTTAGTCATTACATTTCGAAAAGACATAAGGATTTTCGGTAAAAGCAATTATTTAGTAAATGAATTACTTTCCTTTGATGAGAGCCAATACATAAATAAAAGAAGCAATATTTTACAAATGAATTCCCTTCTTTCTGAAAGGAATTATCACAAGTACCAATTGATTCAACAATTAGATTATTGGAGTTATCGTGTTATTAGTCTAGGGTTTCTCTTTTTAACCATAGGTATTCTTTCAGGAGCAGTATGGGCTAATGAGGCATGGGGATCATATTGGAATTGGGACCCAAAAGAAACTTGGGCCTTTATTACTTGGACCATATTTGCGATTTATTTACATACACGAACAAATCAAAATTTGCAAGGTGCAAATTCCGCAATTGTGGCTTCCGTGGGGTTTCTTATAATTTGGATATGCTATTTCGGGGTCAATCTATTAGGAATAGGACTACATAGTTATGGTTCATTTAACATCTAAAAATAGAATTTCAGATAAGGGCTTTACGAATACAGATGTAGGACAGCTTATATATATATATAAGAAAACTTTGTGTATGTAAGCCGACGAGAACCATTTGAATCAAGTAGTCTAGTGATTCGAATGGTTC